CTACATTGCCTTTGCGGGTAAAAGAGTAATTGAACAAACATTGAATAAAACAGTACCCGACGGTTCACAAGCGGCTGAGTATTTATTCCAGAAGGGCTTATTCGATCTAATCGTACCACGTAATCCTTTAAAAAGCGTTCTGAGTGAGTTATTTCAACTCCACACTTTCTTTCCTTTGAATCAAAATTAGAACATTAAGTTCAATTATTTTGTTTTGAGCAAAAAAGTAATTAGTTTATCAAAATCCAAGTCAAAATTAGACGAATGGGGTTTTCTTTGTTGACATAAGATCTAATTGTATTCTAATTGTATAAAGAATCAAAAGTCACAGAAAATCGAAATCCACCCCTTTTTCTATATTCCTGATTATTGATCAAGAAGCCTCTATCAACAAGATAAAAGATGAAATTCTTATTTTCGTGAAATTAGACAAAAAAAAAAATATCTTCTTCTCGTCATATATAATGAAAATCTAGAAAATATAGAATTTTTTATCTTTCTATATCTTACGATAATCCTATTTTGACTAAGAATCCCTGCTGGATGGGATTCTAACAAACCCTTCAATAGAATCTAAATAAATAGAATCTAATTCATTTTTAAGAAACTTTTTGCTTAGTAAATGAAATTCGAAGACAAGAGCAAAAAATGAAGAAAATAATATCTCATCCATATCCTTTCAAATCTTTCATGTAGAAAGATAAAAAACTACATTATATACTCACTTAGATAGACACTTATATCTATACTTAATAGCTATCTAAGTAATAATAATTCCAATTTAGAATTATCAAATTATAATAAGATATCTTTATATCTTTATATATAATAAGATATCTTTATATTATAAATAAGAAATATAAAATCTAAATAATAATAACAGGTACAAATAGTAAATCGAGGTACCCATTCTATGACAACTTTTAACTTTCCCTCTGTTTTGGTCCCTTTAGTAGGCCTAGTATTTCCGGCAATCGCAATGGCTTCTTTATTTCTTCATGTTCAAAAAAACAAGATTGTTTAGAGCCGATGGCACAAAATCTCATATATTTTTTTTTTTTTCAAAACTGACATTTGTATCATAACACAGATATCCATTTAGCAAAATATGGTATAAGTGGCTTCCGCCGAAAAACTCTTATGTCTCCAGAAAATGCTATATTCTAGCTATTTTCAAATAGACTCGAATCGGCGGATGGCTGAACTGTAAAGTTGGTCTATCTATATGTATGTGGCTATCTTTAGTGAGATCATACGAAGGGTATGTTATTAGTTTAGATCTAACCAATTTAATGAATTACTCCTAAAGGTTCACATCAAACTAGTGCTAGTTGATGCGAGTTACTTCGGAAACAAAGGGACTAAAGTCAAATGCATTTGGGGTATTCTCTCAATTCCAAAAAAAGCAACGGGATCAAGTATGAGTTGTCGATCAGAACATATATGGATAGAACCTATAACGGGGGCTCGAAAAACAAGTAATTTCTGCTGGGCTATTATCCTTTTTTTAGGTTCATTAGGATTCTTGTTGGTTGGAACCTCGAGTTATCTTGGTAGAAATTTGATATCTTTATTTCCGTCTCAGCAAATAGTTTTTTTTCCACAAGGAATTGTGATGTCTTTCTATGGGATCGCGGGTCTTTTTATTAGCTCCTATTTGTGGTGCACAATTTCATGGAATGTAGGTAGTGGTTATGATCGATTTGATAGAAAAGACGGAATAGTGTGTATCTTTCGTTGGGGATTTCCTGGAAAAAATCGTCGGGTCTTCCTCCGATTTCTTATAAAAGATATTCAGTCCGTCAGAATAGAAGTTAAAGAGGGTATTTATGCTCGTCGTGTCCTTTATATGGATATCAGAGGCCAGGGAGCCATTCCATTGACTCGTACTGATGAGAATTTTACTCCACGGGAAATGGAACAAAAAGCTGCTGAATTGGCCTATTTCTTGCGTGTACCAATTGAAATATTTTAAGAAATGAGCCCAGAAATGAATGCTTTCTCAGCAGGAGGGCAAAAACGCAAGAATCCTCTTTTTCTAGAACATAACTTAATTGAGGTTTCTTCAGAACATTCATTCGAGTCAAAGCAGACATATATGGAACAAGTATAAAAAAAACTCTTTTGGAGATCTTTTATTCATATTCATTATTTAAAGTGGTTTTTCCGGGCATTCATCGAAAAGAGATATATGCTTCGAATTTTACTATAGGGAAACAATATTTTTTGATTATTTATTCATTTCGTCTATTTCTGTATTTTTTTTTTTTTTTTTTTTTCTAGATTCAAGGGAAATCACAAATAAAAAAGAGTAAATAGATTCATAGGTTCGATAACTTGTACTAGAACTGATGCGTGAGAGAAATATTAGATTACATAGAGTCGACGAATGAGATGGGTTCATTAATAATTCACAGATGAAAAAATGGCAAAAAAGAAAGCATTCACTCCTCTTTTATATCTTGCATCTATAGTATTTTTACCCTGGTGGATTTCTCTCTCATTTCAAAAAAGTCTGGAATCGTGGGTTACTAATTGGTGGAATACTAGGCAATCCGAAACTTTTTTGAATGATATTGAAGAAAAGAGTATTCTAGAAAAATTCATAGAATTAGAGGAACTCCTGTTCTTAGAGGAAATGATCAAGGAATACTCGGAGACACATCTAAAAAACCTTCGTATAGGAATTCACAAAGAAACAATCCAATTAATTAAGATACACAACAAGGGTCGTATTCATACGATTTTGCACTTCTGGACAAATATAATCTGTTTCATTATTCTAAGTGGTTATTCTATTTTGGGTAATAAAGAACTTGTTATTCTTAACTCTTGGACTCAGGAATTCCTATATAACTTAAGTGACACAATAAAAGCTTTTTCTCTTCTTTTATTAACTGATTTATGTATTGGATTTCATTCGCCCCATGGTTGGGAACTGATGATTGGCTTTGTCTACAAGGATTTTGGATTTGTTCATAATGATCAAATTATATCTGGCCTTGTTTCCACTTTTCCAGTCATTCTAGATACAATTTTAAAATATTGGATTTTCCGTTATTTAAATCGCGTATCTCCATCACTTGTAGTGATTTATCATTCAATGAATGACTGAAAAACGATCTACCTAATCCAATTATAATGTTTCTTACTTTGCAGTTGTACATAAGCAAAGCATTGAACACTTTATATTTCTACCCATCCTCATCCTATATTCCTATATATTAATCGAGTCAAATTATTCCAGTAAATAATAAATAACAGAATCGTGGATAGGAAACTCCATTAGTGACCTACCCCAATTTATTGTAGAAATTTTCGGGATCAATGATTGGACCATGCAAACTAGAAATACTTTTTCTTGGATAAAGGAACAGATTACTCGATCTATTTCCGTATCGCTCATGATATATATCATAACTCGTACATCCATTTCAAATGCATATCCCATTTTTGCACAGCAGGGTTATGAAAATCCACGAGAAGCGACTGGACGTATTGTATGCGCCAATTGCCATTTAGCTAATAAACCAGTGGATATTGAGGTTCCACAAGCGGTACTTCCCGATACTGTATTTGAAGCAGTTGTTCGCATTCCTTATGATATGCAACTGAAACAAGTTCTTGCTAATGGTAAAAAAGGGGCTTTGAATGTGGGGGCTGTTCTTATTTTACCAGAGGGTTTTGAATTAGCCCCTCCCGATCGTATTTCCCCCGAGATAAAAGAAAAGATGGGCAATCTGTCTTTTCAGAGCTATCGCCCCAATCAAAAAAATATTCTTGTCATAGGCCCTGTTCCTGGTCAGAAATATAGTGAAATCACCTTTCCTATTCTTTCCCCCGACCCCGCTACTAAGAAAGACATTCACTTCTTAAAATATCCTATATACGTAGGTGGAAACAGGGGAAGGGGCCAGATTTATCCTGACGGGAGCAAGAGTAACAATACAGTTTATAATGCTACAGCATCAGGTATAGTAAGCAAAATCCTACGAAAAGAAAAGGGGGGATACGAAATAACCATAGCGGATGCATCGGATGGACGTCAAGTGGTTGATATTATCCCTCGGGGGCCAGAACTTCTTGTTTCAGAAGGCGAATCTATCAAATTGGATCAACCGTTGACAAGTAATCCTAATGTGGGCGGATTTGGTCAGGGAGATGCAGAAATAGTACTTCAAGATCCATTACGTGTACAAGGCCTTTTGTTCTTCTTCGCATCTGTTATTTTGGCACAAATATTTTTGGTTCTTAAAAAGAAACAGTTCGAGAAGGTTCAATTGTCCGAAATGAATTTCTAAACTCGCGGATTTATCGACATCAAATTTGTAAAAAGAACCAAATTCTTTTTAGTAATTATGATTATCTATGATAAAAAATGAAATTCTAAGAAGCCTTTTGTTTGTTTATACTCTTTTTCTACGAGATGCCGGGAATTCTTTGTACCACACTCCTAGCCATAGTATGTAGATTGTGAAGAAGACTATTTGACTTGACCCCTTCTTTCTTCTTTCTTTTTTAATCAAAATTGGGGTGATGTTATTATGTTGCTATTGTGAGATTGAAATGTCATAAAATGCATTTGATTCTAATACAATTCACTTCGGCTAGATCCTATCCAAACGTAAACGCGAAGTAGAACGGATAAATATAAATGAAGGGAACAAATATTTCTGGGAGGGGTTATTCGTCTTCCTAGTCTTCGACACAAGAAAAGGGTGTGAAAAATCCTTTTCTTGTGTCGAAATAATAATGATTCTTTATATTGTTCGTCAAACATTCCTAGTGTTAGTTTCAATTTTTTACAGACGTATCAGAACGTTTTTTTAGAGTTATTACGTATTTTATTTATTATTATATTATAATAATTACATATACTATAAATATCAAAAGTCGTGGACAAACAAAAGAGGAGGGGAAAATTTATTGAGTAAATAGAACTTCTTCAATGAACTTCTAAAAAAATCTTATAATCATTAAGAACTCAACGGGACCTTCTC